AATTCCTTGGGACCTTTAGGATTAGGAAGAACCCCTCAAATTGCGCATTTTTATTCATTTTACCATTTAATAACTTATAATCAGATCTCGGTAACTAAATATTTACAACTTGACAATTTCAAAGAGACTTTTCAAGTGCTTAAATATTATTTAATGGATGAAAATGGTAGGGTTTCTATTTATAATAATCCCGATCCGCGCGGTAACATCGTTTTGAATCCATTCAATTTGAATTGGAATTTTCTCCATCATAATTATTGTGAAGAAGCGTCTAGAATAATTAGCCTTGGGCAGTTTATTTGTGAAAATTTATGTATAGCCAAAAACGGACCGCACTTAAAATCGGGTCAAGTTCTAATTGTTCAAATTGACTCTGTAGTAATAAGATCAGCTAAAGCTTATTTGGCCACTCCGGGAGCAACCGTTCATGGCCATTATGGAGAAATCCTTTACGAAGGAGATACATTAGTTACATTTATATATGAAAAATCGAGATCTAGGGATATAACGCAAGGTCTTCCAAAAGTGGAACAAGTGTTAGAAGTGCGTTCGATTGATTCAATATCGATGAACCTAGAAAAGAGAATTGAGGGTTGGAACAAGAGTATAACAAAAATTATTGGAATTCCTTGGAGATTCTTGATTGGTGCTGAGCTAACTATAGTGCAAGGGCGTATCTCTTTGGTTAATAAGATCCAAAAAGTTTATAGATCTCAGGGGGTGCAGATTCATAATCGACATATAGAAATTATTGTGCGTCAAATAACATCAAAAGTGTTGGTTTCAGAAGAGGGAATGTCTAATGTTTTTTCACCCGGAGAACTGATTGAATTGTTGCGGGCGGAACGAACAGGGCGCGCTTTGGAAGAAGCGATCTGTTACCGAGCTATCTTATTGGGAATAACGAAAGCATCTCTAAATACTCAAAGTTTTATATCCGAAGCAAGTTTTCAAGAAACTGCTCGAGTTTTAGCAAAAGCCGCTCTCCGGGGTCGTATCGATTGGTTGAAAGGTCTGAAAGAGAACGTTGTTCTAGGGGGGATGATACCCGTTGGTACGGGATTCAACGGATTAGTGCAACGTTCAAGGCAACATACCAACATTCCTTTGGAAACCAAAAACAATAAACTATTCGAGGCAGAAATGCGAGATATTTTGTTCCACCACAGAGAATTATTTTTTCATTTCAAGGAATTTACACGATACACTGAGACAATCATTTCGAGGGTTGAATGATTCCTAAGAGCGGATTCACCCCCTTTCTTTTTAGCTATTTGTATTTGCGGTCATTTTTTTTTTTTATTTTTATTTGGTATATAGTAATAAAGATAATAAAATAACAAATAGAATAGAAAGAAATTAATATTAATGGTTTGAATCATGTATCAATGGCCAATATCCGTTAGAGGTAGAAACGAAGGTTCCATCGGAACAATTATTTATTTCTATTTCAGGGCACCTCGTCTCTCTTTTTTTTAATAAAAAGAAAGGAGGTGTGGATAAATAAATGACAAGAAGATATTGGAACATCCATTTGGAAGAAATGATGGAAGCAGGAGTTCATTTTGGTCATGGTACTAGTAAATGGAATCCTAGAATGGAACCTTATATCTCTTCAAAGCGTAAAGGTATTCATATTATAAATCTTATTAGAACTGCCCGTTTTTTATCAGAAGCTTGTGATTTAGTTTTTGATACAGCAAGTAGGGGAAAGCAATTCTTAATTGTTGGTACCAAAAATAAAGCAGCCGATTCAGTAGCACGGGCTGCAATAAGGGCCCGTTGTCATTATGTTAATAAAAAATGGCTAGGCGGTATGTTAACGAATTGGTATACTACGGAAACGATACTTCATAAGTTCAGGGACTTGAGAACGGAACAAAAGATGGGGAGACTCAATCGTCTTCCGAAAAGAGATTCAGCTATGTTGAAGAGACAATTATCTCACTTGCAAACATATCTGGGCGGGATCAAATATATGACTGGATTACCCGATATTGTAATAATCGTTGATCAGCAAGAAGAATATATGGCTCTTCGAGAATGTATGATTTTGGGAATTCCAACGATTTGTTTAATCGATACAAATTGTGACCCAGATCTCGCTGATATTTCGATCCCAGCAAATGATGACGCGATAGCTTCAATCCGATTAATTCTTAACAAATTAGTATTTGCAATTTGTGAGGGTCGTTCTAGTTATATACGAAATCCTTGATTCATATTAATAATGAATAATAAAATAAAAAAATTCTTTTGGGAACTCCATAGATTTATGAAATCGGTTATGATTCCTAAAAGAGATACAAGTAACTAGGGATATTATGTAATGGATATTATGTAATTAATTGGTATACAAATATATATAAGTCAACTAGGCAAGTCGAAAAAAGAGAAGGTTGAATCAAAATAATTCTTTTTAAAGTTCTATTTTTTTCAGAGGGCAATATGAATGTTCTATTATGTTATATCAACACACTAAAAGGCTTATACGATATATCCGGTGTGGAAGTCGGCCAACATTTCTATTGGAAAATAGGAGGTTTTCAAGTCCATGCCCAAGTAATTATTACTTCTTGGGTTGTAATTGCTATCTTATTAGGTTCAGCCATTATAGCTGTTCGTAATCCACAAACCATTCCTACTGACAGTCAGAATTTCTTCGAATATGTTCTTGAATTCATTCGAGATGTGAGCAAAACTCAGATTGGCGAAGAATACGGTCCATGGGTTCCCTTTATTGGAACTTTGTTTCTATTTATTTTTGTTTCGAATTGGTCGGGTGCTCTTTTACCTTGGAAAATCATACAGTTACCTCATGGGGAATTAGCCGCCCCTACAAATGATATAAATACTACTGTTGCTTTAGCTTTACTCACGTCAGTAGCATATTTCTATGCGGGTCTTAGTAAAAAAGGATTAGGTTATTTTGGTAAATACATTCAACCAACTCCAATCCTTTTACCCATTAATATTTTAGAAGATTTCACAAAACCCCTATCGCTTAGTTTTCGACTTTTCGGAAATATATTAGCTGATGAATTAGTAGTTCTTGTTCTTGTTTCTTTAGTACCTTCAGTGGTTCCTATACCCGTCATGTTACTTGGATTATTTACAAGCGGTATTCAAGCTCTTATTTTTGCAACTTTAGCTGCGGCTTATATAGGCGAATCCATGGAGGGTCATCATTGACTAGTTTTCGAAATAGTCTTTTTTTAGTTTAAGCCTTACGCAATATATGTGCGTATCAAGATAATCTGCTTAAGGAGCATAATATATAAAAATATATTAGATAAATTATATAAATATAAACTATATAAAGTATAGAAGCAATAGTCAAAAATAAGATATTAGCGGTATTAGGGAATTGCAACAAACAAAAGGGGAAGTAAAAAAAAGGAAAGAGATCGAAAAGATCTTTTTCCTAAAATTCCAGTTCGGTCTATTTATCCCCCCCAATGAATACTATCTTTATATTGTTTTGTTCATTTAATTCCAATATTCAATATTATTAGATATTAGTAATCATAATCTGAATAATAATTAGGATTGTAATACTTATAGTATTATAGTGTGCTATTTTAAAAAAGATGCTATTGTTATATAGAAAAATTCCCATTCAAGTTGATTTCATCCAATTAAACGGTTGACCAAAAGAGAATTTTAATAAATAATAAATTACCTGAACTTAGATCAATCAAATACTTCTATTTCGATGCAACGATTCGATCTAACGAATTTGTCCATGTAGATTGATTGTACCTGCGTCGGCGAGTAAAAAAAGAAAAAATAAAGATTTACAAAAAACTAAATTCAAATTTATAAAAAAAAATGGATTGGTTAGGGGGGGCCGAACTAGATGTATGTACTCTAATTAGTATAAGACAACTCTTGTGAATGTTTCGAAGAATGATTCTATAATCCGATTGAATGTAAGATATGAATGGTTGATTTACGTTATCCAAGAAACACATGTATATGTAATATTAGATATTAATTAGTTATATATGTAATATCTAAGCGGCTGCGGCTCTATTACTGTTAATTTAGATAGGAATTCCAATGGAATCCCCCCCATTTCCTTTGTAGTTGTGAATTGAATATTAAATGAATAAAATAAAGTGACTATTGAATAAAGAGATTCAATCAAGAAAATAAGAAAAAACGAAAAATTCAAATGGTATGGATTCAAAAAAATTCTGTGAATAAAAACTAAAAAAGAAATATCGAAGCCGTTCTGATGATTCAATAATAATATTATTACTTCAATTCCGAGTTCTTATTTCCTTCGACTGTATAGATCTTAGCGATGGAATAATTAAGTCATAATTTATTGGTTGATTGTATCATTAACTATTTACTTATTTTGGTGTGAGGAACTTATCATGAATCCACTGATTTCTGCCGCTTCCGTTATTGCTGCTGGGTTGGCCGTCGGGCTTGCTTCTATTGGACCTGGGGTTGGTCAAGGTACTGCTGCGGGCCAAGCTGTAGAAGGGATCGCGAGACAGCCCGAGGCGGAGGGAAAAATACGAGGTACTTTATTGCTTAGTCTGGCTTTTATGGAAGCTTTAACAATTTATGGACTGGTTGTAGCGTTAGCACTTTTATTTGCGAATCCCTTTGTTTAATCCGAAAAAAAAAAAATACGTATTTTTTATTAGTTTATTTCCTTGGACTTACTGCTTTTTTTGAATTCGATTAGGATTTCACTCCTCCAATTATTTGGTGGGACACTAACCCATGGGAAGGACTGATTGGAGAATGGGTAATTAGCAGAACGACTCGCCTTCTTCCTTCCCATTGTTAGTCCAATGGAATAGTTTTTTAGGAAGTGTTACAACAAACGAGATATTTCGCAATTGACATGACATAAGCATAAGGCCTGGGACTTAATTCTAATAATACTAAGTATCACTTTTTTAATACGAAGTATCACTTTTTTTCTCAATTGGAAATTTCCAATTGAGAAAAAAATCTATTTTAATTTTCTAAATATA